TATCAGGAAGCACTGCTTGGGGAACTTCAATATCCACGGGCTTATTAGCTAAATGGCAATTAGCACATACAATTCGTCCGGTTGCTTCCCGCGGGTTTTCATAACCCTGCTGTGCAAAAATGGGATATGCATTTGAAATAGATGTGCGAGTTATTACGTATATCATGATCGATACAGAAATCGATCGAATCATCTGTTCCTTTAACCAAGAAAAAGTATTTCTATTTTCCATGTCCAATCGCGGATCCCGGAATTTCTACAATAAATTAGATAGGTAGCTAAGCTAATCTAGTTCCCTATACACGAGTCTGTTGTCATTCTACTGCAACAGTTGTACTGGAATGATGAATACCTTGAGCAGGTAGAAATAGAAAAGAAAGAATTTTGCTAAAAAGGAAAAAGGCTTTCTTTCTAAAGGAAGAAAGATGCTAATTTGATTAATATTAGTAAATCCAATGAGTGAGTTTATGCTTCACTAATTGAATGATAAATGACAACAAGCGAAGGAGATAGACGGTTTAAACAAAAAAAGACCCAAAATTTCAAACACGTGTCTAGAATCACAGGAAAACTACAAACAAAAATGGTGAAAATTAGCTCGTTAGGAGCCCACCCAAGATCGTTGTAGACCCAACGAATTAGTAGTTCCCAACCGCGAGTGGAGTGAAATCCAACAAAAAAATCAGTAACTAAAAGAATAAAAAAGGCTTTTATTGAGTCGTTTAAGTTATAGAAGAATTCCTGAACCCAAGAATTCAAAATGACAAGTTCTTCTTTACCCAGAAAAAAAGAACCGCTTAGAATAGCCAAACAGATTATATCTGTTGAGAAATGCAAAATGATATGGAGATGATCCTCATTATCTATTTTGGCCAATTGTATTATTTCCTTGTGTATTCCTATAGGAGGTTTTTGTACATGTGTCTCCGGTTTCTCTTTTATCATTTCGTCCAAGAGAAAAAGTTCTTCTAATTCTATGAATCCTTCTAGAATCCTTTTCTCTTGAATATCCGTTAAGAAAGTTTCGGATTGCCTGGTATTCCACCAATTCTTAATCCAAAGTTCCAGACATTTGTTAAAAGAGAAAGAGACCCCCCAAGGCAAAAGTACGATAAATAAAAGATATAGGAAAGAAGGCAATGCTTTCTTTTTTTTCATTTTTGATCTGTAAATTGAGTTGTTAATGAATCCGCTTCATTCGCTGACTCTATTTCATTCGCTGACTCTATTTCATTCGCTGACTCTATATGATATTTCTTTTCTTTGAAGCAAAAATTCTATAACAAGGTTTGAGACCTTGTGTTCGTATCTATTTCTCTTTTTGTATACTAGTAAAATTTCATTGTATTGGGTTCTTTCTTAGATCTAAATGGAGTGGAATAGAGAAATAGAATAAAAAAAAAAGAAAAGACTCTTCATATAAAAATTGAAGAATATTATGCCATATATCTCACTTGGACAAAACAAATTAGAAGTAATTTTCTCTTATCCTCGTTTGTTCCTTCCTTTAGATAAATACTCGAAAATCCCCCTACAATTGCAAAAAATTGTAATTGATACTCAAAATACTTCAATTGGTACGCGCAAGAAATAGGCCAATTCGGCAGCTTTTTGTTCAATTTCTCGTGGAGTAAAAAACTTCTCATCAGTACGAGTCAAGGGAATGACCCCCTGGCCTCGGATTTCCATATAAAGGATACGACGAGGATAAAGACCCTCTTTAACCTGAATTCTAATTGATTGGATATCCCGCACAAGGAATCGAAGGAAGATGCGACGTTTTATCCCAGGGAATCCCCAACGAAAAATGCACACTATTCCCTCTTTTCTATCGAATCGGTCATAACCACTGCCCACATTCCACAAAATAGTGCACCACAAATAGGAGCTAATGAATAGGCCCGCGATTCCGTAGAAAGACATCACGACCCCCTGTGGAAAAAAAAGAATTTGTTGAGATGGAAGTACGGATATCATATTCTTACCAAGATAACTGGAAGCCCCAACCGCTAAGAATCCTAATGAACCCATAAAAAGAATACAGGCCCAGAAAAAATTACCTCTTTTTCGAGAACCTTTTAGAAGTTCTATCCATATGTGTTCTGATCGCCAATTCATATTAGATATACTAAATCCAGCAGCGGTCAATTGAAATTGAGAGAATAAGCTAAATGATTTTGACTTGACTTTTTTTATTCTGAAATAGCCTTCAGCAGCTAGTAATCCTGTGAAATAATTGGTTAGATACATTGACTTTCTATTCAAAAAAAATTTCTGGATCCACTTAAAAAAAAACTCCCTATACTCGGCTACGCATATGGATGCATTTATACTCGTAGCCTATATCTGCATCCATATGCGTTTTTCATTTTTGTGTAGAAAGAACTACATACCCTATCATATTATATTACACTAATTAATATCTGTATTATGATCCTGGAAATACATTCAGAAAATTTGGCTCCGTCGGTTCTAGACAATCCTCTTTTTCTGCACATAAAGAAATAAAGAAGTCATTGCAATTGCCGGAAATACTAAGCCTACTAAAGGCACGAAAATAGCGGATAAGTTAAAATCTGTCATAGAATATGTGTCTCAATTCAAATTTACTTTTTCTATCTATTTGTCTATTTGAAATATATCTTAAGATTCTTCTGATATAATTAAGTATATCTATTATAAGGAATATTGACTATTGTATTTTTTAGTTTACAAAATAAATATTTTTTATAGAATACTTTAGTATTCTATAAAAGTATTCTATATCTAAAAAAAAAAAAAATGAATGGAATGGATAATAAGAAAACTCCAAAAAAGGGAACTAATTAAAAATATTTTTTTTTCTTTTCCCATTCTCATGGTCTTTCTATCCTTCTAATCGAACTTGAAATTGGATTTAAAAGAAAGCGATTGTGAAAATAAAAGAAATACTTCTTTCAGAATACCCTTTAACTTTAATAACTTTAAAAAGTAGAAGTGGAATAGAATAACCCGGTTGAAGAGTAATGATCATACGTCTGTAATGCATTGTATGTCCCAGAATAGGTCCCATTCTTCTACCCTTTCCGGGTAGTAGCTGTGAATAGCCATCGACTACCCGGAAAGGGTAGAAGAATGGCTATTCACAGCTACTACCTTAACACCAAAGAAGAGTTCGACCCAATGCTTTATTTCTGTCTTAGTGAATCCCGATTCGACATTAAAAGTATATTGATTCTTTCCCAATAAACGAAGACTCTTTTCTGTAAATACTGCGTATTTGATTCCATTATCGTATGATAATACTCAATTTTTATTTGTATTTGTTTATTGTATTATACCTTTCTATATTCTAGATATATAGAATAGAAGAATCTCGATTTGTCAAGTCTCATAATCGTATCAAGATCTATGTAAATTCGGCTCAATCTAAAAAAAAAGATTGAGCCGAATTTAATTGCAATCAATTAGAAGAATAAAGAAGAATTACTGCATTTCGTAACTTATTTTTTCTCTTTCTATTTCGCTTCTTTTTTATTTTATAGGGTATCTACCGCCTTGAAGCTGTCGAATTTGATCTCCTTCCATACTTCACAAGCTGCGGCTAGTTCAGGACTCCATTCGCAAGCTTGTTTGATAATTTCATTACCTTCACGAGCAAGATCGCGCCCTTCGTTACGAGCTTGTACACAGGCTTCTAAAGCCACTCGATTAGCTGCTGCACCAGGTGCATTTCCCCAAGGATGCCCTAAAGTTCCTCCACCAAATTGTAATACAGAATCGTCTCCAAAGATTTCGGTCAGAGCTGGCATATGCCAAACATGAATACCCCCCGAAGCCACCGGTATAACACCTGGCATGGATACCCAGTCCTGAGTGAAAAAGATACCGCGAGAACGATCTTTTTCAATAAAATCATCGCGCAATAAATCAACAAAACCTAAAGTAATTTCGCGTTCCCCTTCTAACTTACCTACTACTGTACCAGAGTGGATATGATCTCCCCCAGACATACGCAATGCTTTAGCTAATACACGGAAATGTATACCATGATTTTTCTGTCTATCAATAACTGCATGCATTGCTCGGTGAATGTGAAGAAGTAGGCCGTTGTCGCGGCAATAATGAGCCAAACTAGTATTTGCGGTGAATCCTCCAGTTAAGTAGTCATGCATTACAATAGGAACCCCTAATTCCCTTGCAAACACAGCTCTCTTAATCATTTCTTCGCATGTACCTGCAGTCGCATTCAAGTAATGGCCCTTGATTTCACCGGTTTCGGCTTGTGCTTTATAAATTGCTTCGGCACAAAAGACAAAACGGTCTCTCCAGCGCATAAATGGTTGTGAGTTTACGTTTTCATCATCTTTGGTAAAATCAAGTCCACCGCGTAGACACTCATAACACGCTCTACCATAATTTTTTGCGGATAATCCCAATTTTGGTTTAATTGTACATCCCAATAAAGGACGACCATACTTGTTCAACTTATCCCTTTCAACTTGGATACCGTGAGGCGGGCCTTGGAAAGTTTTTGAATAAGTAGGGGGAATTCGTAGATCCTCCAAACGTAGAGCGCGTAGGGCTTTGAAACCAAATACGTTACCCACAATGGAAGTAAACATGTTAGTAACAGAACCCTCTTCAAATAGGTCTAATGGATAAGCTATATAACAGATATATTGATCTGCCTCCCCAGGAACGGGCTCGATGTGATAGCATCGCCCTTTGTAACGATCAAGACTGGTAAGTCCATCAGTCCAAACAGTTGTCCATGTACCAGTAGAAGATTCCGCAGCTACTGCAGCCCCTGCTTCTTCAGGCGGAACCCCGGGCTGAGGAGTTACTCGGAATGCTGCCAAGATATCAGTATCCTTGGTTTCGTACTCCGGGGTGTAGTAAGTCAATTTATAATCCTTAACACCGGCTTTAAATCCAACACTTGCTTTAGTTTCTGTTTGTGGTGACATAAGTCCCTCCCTACAACTCATGAATTAAGAATTCTCACAACGACAGGGTCTACTCGATATCGATTAGGCATAAAGGAAACCTTTGCAAAAATCTAAAAAAAATATTCAATTAATATCAACTCATTAAATAAAAAAGGAGTATGCTTAAGTTAATGAATATGTTTCATTCATATATAACGCGTACACCCTGTGTACGTTTTATCCTATAGGAATTCTACTATGGGAATTCGATCGATAGGAATTGAGTTGTTGTTATGGTAAGTTAACATGGTTCGTTATTAAACCGTGGATTTGATTTACCAAATCCATCATTATTGTATACTCTTTGATAGATATAGCGCAACCCAAACCAATCCCTAATCCTTATTTTACAATTTAAAAGTTCTTAATAGGCCCCTTTCGTATTTTGAATCTAAATACCTAAATACTAAGAAAATTCTCTGTTGACAGCAATCTATGCCTCACAGTAGTATATATTTTGTATATTGAAGTCCTAGACAGGAGAGTAGAGTAGGCACAGATCCTTTCACAAAAGGCGAAATGTATATATAAAAAAAAGATTGATTGAACTTTCCAACGGACTCATTCCATGAGTAAATGATTGAATGGGATTCGCTTGGGCAACGAAATCAAGTGCTAGTCCCCTTTTCTTTTTTATTGAATTAACTAATTCATTTCTTTTTTACTTTTGGATTTTTAGATATTTTTTTTTTTGATTTGGCATTATTCAACAAGAAAAAAAGAAAAATTTCGACAAATTCCGTTTTTTGAAAATTATGTGATAATTATGAGAACTAATCCTACTACTTCGCGTCCCGGGGTTTCCGCAATTGAAGAAAAAAGCGCAGGGCGTATTGATCAAATTATTGGACCTGTGCTGGATATTACCTTTCCCCCGGGCAAGTTGCCTTATATTTATAACGCTTTGATAGTCAAGAGTCGAGACACTGCCGATAAGCAAATTAATGTGACTTGTGAGGTACAACAATTATTGGGAAATAATCGAGTTAGAGCTGTAGCTATGAGTGCTACAGACGGGTTGATGAGAGGAATGGAAGTGATTGACACTGGAGCTCCTCTCAGTGTTCCAGTCGGTGGAACTACTCTCGGACGAATTTTTAACGTTCTTGGGGAGCCTATTGACAATTTAGGTCCTGTAGATACTAGTGCAACATTCCCTATTCATAGATCCGCGCCTGCCTTTATCGAGTTAGATACGAAATTATCTATCTTTGAAACAGGTATTAAGGTGGTCGATCTTTTAGCTCCTTATCGGCGTGGAGGAAAAATCGGACTATTTGGGGGGGCAGGGGTAGGTAAAACAGTACTCATCATGGAATTAATCAATAACATTGCAAAAGCTCATGGAGGCGTATCCGTATTTGGCGGAGTAGGGGAACGGACTCGTGAAGGAAATGATCTTTATATGGAAATGAAGGAATCTGGAGTAATTAATGAAAAAAATATTGAGGAATCAAAGGTAGCTCTAGTCTATGGCCAAATGAATGAACCACCGGGAGCTCGTATGAGAGTTGGTTTAACTGCCCTAACTATGGCAGAATATTTCCGAGATGTTAATAAGCAAGACGTGCTTTTATTCATCGATAATATCTTTCGTTTTGTTCAAGCAGGATCGGAAGTATCCGCCTTATTAGGGAGAATGCCCTCCGCAGTGGGTTATCAACCTACCCTTAGTACAGAAATGGGTTCTTTGCAAGAAAGAATTACTTCTACCAAAAAGGGATCTATAACTTCGATACAAGCAGTTTATGTACCTGCGGACGATTTGACCGACCCTGCTCCTGCCACAACATTTGCACATTTGGACGCTACTACCGTACTTTCCAGAGGATTAGCTTCCAAGGGTATTTATCCCGCAGTAGATCCTTTAGATTCAACTTCAACTATGTTACAGCCTCGGATCGTTGGCAACGAACATTATGAAACTGCGCAAAGAGTTAAGGAAACTTTACAACGTTACAAAGAGCTTCAGGACATTATCGCAATTCTTGGGTTGGATGAATTATCGGAGGAAGATCGTTTAACTGTAGCAAGAGCACGAAAAATTGAGCGGTTCTTATCACAACCGTTCTTTGTGGCAGAAGTTTTTACCGGTTCTCCAGGAAAGTATGTCGGTCTTGCAGAAACAATTAGGGGATTTCAACTAATCCTTTCCGGAGAATTAGACGGCCTACCGGAACAGGCTTTTTATTTGGTGGGGAACATCGATGAAGCTAGCACGAAAGCTATAAACTTAGAAGAGGAGAGCAAATTGAAGAAATGAAATTAAATCTTTACGTACTGACTCCTAAACGAATTATTTGGGATTGTGAAGTGAAAGAAATCATTTTATCTACTAATAGTGGCCAAATTGGTGTATTACCAAACCACGCCCCCATTAACACAGCTGTAGATATGGGTCCTTTGAGAATACGCCTCCTCAACGACCAATGGTTAACAGCAGTTCTGTGGAGTGGTTTTGCGAGAATAGTTAATAATGAGATCATAATTTTAGGAAATGATGCAGAACTGGGTAGTGACATTGATCCAGAAGAAGCTCAACAGGCACTTGAAATAGCCGAAGCTAACTTGAGTAGAGCTGAGGGTACGAAAGAATTGGTTGAAGCGAAGCTAGCTCTGAGACGAGCTAGGATACGAGTCGAGGCCGTCAATTGGATTCCCCCATCCAATTGAAGACAATCCAAAGGTTTCATTAATACAAAGAAAAAGGAAAGAAGGGTAGAAAAAGTTATTAGATAGCGAAGCGAAGTAAGTCGAATGCTATCTAGTAATTTTTCTACCTACCTACCTACTATTGGATTTGAACCAATGACTCCCGCCGTATGAAAGCAATACTCTAACCACTGAGTTAAGTAGGCAATTTATCACTACAAAAGAAGCCTCATTACTTCGATCGATTATAGACAGAATCCTTTTTATAAGCAATACCGCTCCGTTATTGGTATATTTATGTTATATAGTAAACAGATCAAAGGGGTATCATCTGGCATTGGAGAATATTCATCTTGACAAGAAATTCTCTATATGTTAAGATATCTCTGACAAGGGCTATAGCTCAGTTCGGTAGAGCAACTCGTTTACACGTGCGCCAATGCTTTTCAAGGGAACTTATTATGCAATGAACATAATTGGAATTGGTCTTATTGCAAAATCAATGTCTTACTTCATGGATTCGAAAGAATAGGAGAACTGTCGCCTGACAAACAGTTGGTTCAGTCCGGTTCAGGTGCCAATTCAGGTGCCTAATCAAATAGAACCCCTATTGATTTGCTAGTTGATAAGGTAAATATCCAGCCCACTCAATGCTAGGCGTAATGAGGATAAGGGCCTCCAAAAAACTTCTTTTCGTTCTATGAACTTTAAGGTGTATGAAGTCTCATAGTCAACTCTTGCAGCGGAACGATAGAGACTCCATTTTACTTAGGTTGATTTAATTTAGGCCGGAGGCAGACCTAAGTCAAGGTAATCTTCCTTTGAAACACTTTGGTATTGCTCCTAGATAGATCATAATAAAAATAATCAATCAGAGCACGGGGAGCCATCTTATTATCTTTCCAGAAAGAAAAACTATGGTGGATTAACTGATCTTTACATCAGTTGATGAAAGAGCCCAATGCAGAAAAATGCATGTTGGGTCTTTGAAACAGTTCGAATCATTTCGATAATAATCCGTTTGATCTGTTTTACCGAGAAGGTCTACGGTTCGAATCCGTATAGCCCTAATATATACGTCTTTTTTTTTTCATTTTAGGATGGATATCTTATGTTTCCTTTATTATAGTTTTCTTTTCCTTATTAGTACTTGTTTATAGACTCGACAGTCGATTGCGACATAGAATAGAGATAAAAGCATTACCATAGGCTCATTCATCGAAAATCATAGAGACAGGAAACGAAAAAAGAATTTTTCTCAAATCAATAGAAGGAAGGATCCCTTACTTGATTTGAATTCCATCCTCCTTCAAATAGGATATGCTCTAAGTCCCTAGACTTTCCTTTCCTATAATGACTGCAACGATTTTCTCCGTTTTGCGAATTCCTATTTTGTTTGAAGTATAATACTATATATTATCAAAATATATACATTATCAAAATATACATTATCTAAATCGATCTACTTTAGAAAAAAAAAAAGAAAGGGTAAATAATAAAACAGAATATTTTGTTTCAGAATTCTGAAATAGAGTTTTTTTTAGTATTACGCCTCATTAGACTGCATACATTAGTAATCCTATTTTAATTAGGTCCTAATCTAATTAGGAGTAAGTATTTACTTTTTTATTTAATAGTCTCTGACTATCATTAACTAAAGAGTAGAGCAATTCTTTTTTCTAGAGATTCTAGAGAAAGCGAGACAAAGTGAAGCGAAAGAGTTTTCTTTTTTGTATTGTATAAGAATTAGGCCTATACCATAGCTAAATAGAAGAGAAATTCAAAAGAAAGGGAGTGGGGATTCTATTGGATGAATCCTTAAGGAAGACGTGGCACAAAAGAAAAAAAGGCTAAAGTAAGCGATCTTTGTCTTTGGTTTGAGCAAAACGGATTCTTGTTTCACCGAGGAAAAGAGAGAAGTTCTGGATAAATTGACAATGCCAACTTGAATTGACTAATTCAGTTCCGCCTATTCCACATTAAGGGGAGTACATTTATGTTTCTGCTTCACGAATATGATATTTTTTGGACATTTCTAATAATAGCAGGCCTTATTCCTATTTTGGTATTTTGGATTTCAGGGCTTTTAGCCCCGGTTAGTGAAGGACCAGAGAAGCTTTCTAGTTATGAATCGGGTATAGAACCCATGGGGGGGGCCCGGTTACAATTCCGAATACGCTATTACATGTTTGCGCTAGTTTTTGTTGTTTTTGATGTGGAAACGGTCTTTCTCTACCCTTGGGCAATGAGTTTCGACGTATTGGGTGTATCCGTTTTTATCGAAGCTTTCATTTTTGTGCTTATCCTAGTTGTTGGTTTAGTTTATGCATGGCGAAAAGGAGCCTTGGAATGGTCTTAAGTGAATATTCAGACAAAAAAAAAAAAGAAGGAAAAGATTCCAGTGAGACAATTATGAGTTTGATTGAGTTTCCGTTACTTGACCAAACAAGTTCCAATTCCGTTATTTCAACTACACCAAATGATCTTTCGAATTGGTCAAGACTCTCCAGTTTATGGCCCCTTCTATATGGTACCAGTTGTTGTTTCATTGAATTTGCTTCATTAATAGGCTCACGATTCGACTTTGATCGTTATGGATTGGTACCAAGATCAAGTCCTAGGCAAGCGGACCTAATTTTAACAGCCGGTACGGTAACAATGAAAATGGCCCCATCTTTAGTGCGATTATACGAGCAAATGCCTGAACCGAAATACGTCATTGCTATGGGAGCCTGTACTATTACAGGGGGAATGTTCAGTACGGATTCCTATAGTACTGTTCGGGGAGTTGATAAGTTAATTCCTGTAGATGTCTACCTGCCGGGTTGTCCGCCTAAACCAGAAGCTGTTATAGATGCCCTAACAAAACTTCGTAAGAAGATATCGCGAGAAATACTTGAGGATCGAACTCTATATCAAAGTCAAAAGAAAAATCGATGTTTTACTACCAGTCACAAGCTTTATGTTCGGCGCAGTACTCACACTGGAACTTACGAACAAGAATTGTTCTATCAATCACCATCTACTTTAGATATATCTTCTGAAACTTTTTTCAAATCCAAAAGTCCAGTATCTTCCTACAAATTAGTGAATTAGGATGGGTTCTTTTGTACAGAAAAAGAAAGAAAGACCAGTGCAATCTTTCATACTTGCATTTGATGAAATATTTATACAAAGGGGGAGAGATAAAGACAATGGAGCAGGGTTGGTTATCTAATTGGCTAGTCAAACATGAGGTGGTTCATAGATCTTTGGGCTTCGATCACCAAGGAATAGAAACTTTACAAATAAAAGCAGGGGATTGGGATTCCATTGCTGTCATTTTATATGTATATGGTTACAATTATTTACGTTCCCAATGTGCTTATGACGTAGCACCCGGTGGATCTTTAGCTAGCGTTTATCATCTTACGAGAATACAGTATGGTATAGATAACCCAGAAGAAGTATGCATAAAAGTCTTTGCCAAAAAAGATAATCCTAGAATCCCGTCTGTCTTCTGGGTTTGGAGAAGTGCCGATTTTCAAGAACGCGAATCTTATGATATGGTGGGAATTTCTTATGATAATCATCCACGCCTTAAACGTATCTTAATGCCGGAAAGTTGGATAGGCTGGCCTTTACGTAAGGATTATATAACCCCCAATTTCTATGAAATACAAGATGCTCATTGAATGATAATAAATTCATGCTCACTTATACAACACAACTCCAAATTTTATTAAAGTCAAGGAATATTTTTACGTTCCGTTCCTAGACGAAACGAAATACCTATTATATTCTAATTAATTCCTATTATACAAAAAGGTCCAGATAGACCGAGCAAAGAGGGGCTTCATTTAGATGTTCCCTTTTGGAACATCACATATTAGTTTCCTTCGTATGAACAGAAAAATATAATGACTCAAAGAAGTTCCTACCGCGAACTTTGTACCGCGCGCATTACTTAGAAGAACTAGGAAAGTAAGATAAACAGGAATCAAAAAATATTCTTCGGAATAGCGGAATAGAAACTTAATAAGAAATGCAAAAATGAAGAAAAGGGCAACTAATCTCACCTCCTTCTATACCATAAAGAAAAGAACCAGAGATTTTAACCCTTTTCTAAAAAGAAAAGGAAGTGTTTAGAGATTTATCTACTTAGTATAGACTAAGTAGATTATTAATGAATATGTATCCCAATCCATCTCGAGGTATTTGTCTCAATATCTATTCAGTAGATCCTTTTTTTTCTGTGCCAGGAACCAGATTTGAACTGGTGACACGAGGATTTTCAGTCCTCTGCTCTACCAACTGAGCTATCCTGACCCTTTCTTGTGCATCATCCTAGTAGAGTATTTGCATCTATGTCAATTAAAGGGACTAAAAAATAAATAAAGTATTCCATTCGAAATTTGGAAATGGGGGGATAATCCTATGCATTGTGGATGGCTTACTTAATAATCCTTAAAAATCTAATTAATAATCGAGATTCCTTGCCGATACTCTACTCTAAGAAAAAGGAAATCATCTATTTAATGAATAGCATAAGATTCATTGCGTTCTCTTCGCACTCCTTTGTGAAAGAGTAGAATGAGAAAGCTAATGAATCTTAAACCCATTGATAAAAGAAAAAAAGGATAAATACTAGGGTTAGGGAATAAAAGAAGGTTTGTTGGGGATAGAGGGACTTGAACCCTCACAACTTATAAAGTCGACGGATTTTCCTTTTACTAGAAATTTCATTGTTGTCAGTATTGACATGTAGAATGGGACTCTCTCTTTATCCTCGTCCGATTAATCCACTTTTTAAAAGATCTCGAAAACAATGAATTGAAGGATTTGATTACTCAATATTCGATTGGAATGGATTCACAATAATTCTAAAAAAATTCAGAATTTTCTATTTCATAATCATTCCTAATTTCATTCTAAAAAAAACAGAAAAATAAAGAACCTATATTAGGATATGGATTCCGTGATTAATCGTTTGCTATGTCAGTATCTATACGTGTGTATTAGACGTATAAAGACCCCCTTTCTCTAATTTCGAGGGAGTTCCACTACCAACACAACATAATTACCTCGATTCGTTAGAACAGCTTCCATTGAGTCTCTGCACCTATCCTTTTCCTTTGGGTTCTAGTTTGAGAACCACTTGTTTTTCAAAAAAGGGATTTGGCTCAGGATTGCCCGTTTTTCATTCCAGGGTTTCTCTGAATTTGGAAGTTACCACTTAGCAGGTTTCCATACCAAGGCTCAATACAATCAAGTCCGTAGCGTCTACCTAATTTCGCCATATCCCCATTTTCCTTTTCTTTGAAACCCGGATTCCTTGTGTAATTTCATCCATCTATTAGTTTTTTTTTGAATCATTGAATTCATTATTCGACGTAGCCTAGCGTCTCATCTCTATTTGAGAGACCCCGCTTATTGCAATTCTGAATTGCATTGATTCTATCGTTGATATATTTGCAATTCAATCGCAATGAATATATCCAAAAGTTTTTGTCTCCCCCGCCTCCCTCCTTCCTTTTTTAGAGTATTCAAAATGATACTATAACGCTTGATATTCATTCTTTTTTTCTAATCTGAATTAGAAATTTCATTCGCTATAATTCTATCTTCTCCTTAGTGAAATATTTATCCTTAAATTAGAAAAAAAAAAAAACAAAATATCTCAAAAAATCAAAAAATGTATATAATGAATGATCGAGTGAAAATGCCAAGAGATTGGCATTTTCACTTTATTATATTATTCCTATATATATTATTCTTTTTCTATGTATTTGATTATTCGTCCGAGCCATATCAAAAGGAAAATATCTGAAATCAAATTCAATATAGAAATTGGAATGGATTCTATTAGTCCATTTGCGAATTAGAGAAATAAAAAGAATAAATTCTATAATCAAATTCTATAATTCTATTTAAGAATATCATTTTAGTTACGCATATCAAGCTAACTTTATCTTTATGAAATTCGAGTATTTTTTTTTCTAAGTAGAACTTCCAATTTCGAACTAGTTAATAACTAAGATTAATAATTAAGATCTGACATTTTACGGATTTCCTATATATATTTCTATTTGTTACACTATTTCTGTTATGTAAGCCCACTTAGCTCAGAGGTTAGAGCATCGCATTTGTAATGCGAGGGTCATCGGTTCAAATCCGATAGTCGGCTTTTTTCTCTATCGATGTTCCATGAACAAGAATCTCTCTTTTTCTCCGAATTAAATGGGGAGTCCAGGGTTTATTATGCCGTTCTACCTTACTCTTTTGCTAGATAGAAAGCATAAAAATAAATAATATATATATACAAAAAATCCAGATGTTGATGAAATTCCATTTTTTTGTGGTACTTTAGTAGATTTGACTCTGTTTATCCCTTAGTTTAATTTAGTTTAAATTTCGATGTATTCCGTAATGTAAATAGAACGAAATTTATTGTGTAAAATGAAATTTCAATAAAATAAAAAAGGAGTCTTAATGTCCCGTTATCGAGGACCTCGTTTAAAAAAAATACGCCGTCTGGGAGCTTTACCAGGACTCACTAGAAAAACGCCTAAATCCGGAAGTAATCAGAAAAAGAAATTCCATTCTGGGAAAAAGGAGCAATATCGTATTCGTCTTCAAGAAAAACAGAAATTGCGTTTTCATTATGGTCTGACAGAACGACAATTACTTAGATATGTACATATCGCTGGAAAAGCAAAAAGGTCAACAGGTCAGGTTTTACTACAATTACTTGAAATGCGTTTGGATAATATCCTTTTTCGATTGGGTATGGCTTCAACCATTCCTGGGGCCCGGCAATTGGTTAACCATAGACATATTTTAGTTAATGGTCATATAGTTGATATACCAAGTTTTCGTTGCAAACCCCAAGATATTATTACTACGAAGGATAACGAAAGATCAAAACGTCTGGTTCAAAATTCTATTGCTTCATCCGATCCGGGCAAATTGCCAAAGCATTTAATGGTTGACACATTGCAATATAAAGGACTAGTAAAAAAAATTCTAGATAGGAAGTGGGTCGGTCTCAAAATAAATGAGTTGTTAGTTGTAGAATATTACTCTCGCCAGACTTGAACTTAACAAAAAAAGGAAAGGTTCATAGAATTTTTTTTCCCTTCCCTTTTCCCCGAACTAAATCGACCTAGGGCTCTTAATTCGTATTTTCCCATTTACCTAGCAGAAATAGATTAACCCTAGGATCCTTTTTTCTTTTTTGTTATTTCCTCTATGTGTATTTTACATACCACAGTAATTTGCTATAAAGAATTTCTATTAATTAAGGGTATTATTGCTGGAATAAATTGTTATTTAATTTGATACATTGTGATCGCTAACGTTGATCAATTAAGAGAAACGGAAAGAGAGGGATTCGAACCCTCGGTAAACAAAAGTCTACATAGCAGTTCCAATGCTACGCCTTGAACCGCTCGGCCATCTCTCCCCCATAATCTTATTATGGAAAATAAACAGAGTGAATAGCGAGTTTTCATATTCTTGCAGTACAAGTACAGCCATAACGGCTCGGGGATTCCATGCATCTATTGGATGGAAAAATTCCTTTTCATCTAAGTGGAAGGATCCTGGGTTTTTTACTAAGAATTGCGCCCCTTAGAAAAGTTTTTCTTTGGGGAAAACCTAAATAAAAAGAGAATGGAGGAATTCTTCTTATTCCATAAGAAAATAAAGGAACCCTAGAATTCTATTTGCATAAGGTACGTTACACCATACAATCTAAATAAAAAAAGGTATGGGGCAATTAATGACTTTTAAAACGCGAAATAGCTGATGAGAAAAGTTGTTGTTGAGAAAAAGGAAAGTGGAATGAAATCCAGTCTTAGTCAAAAATTTCATTATCCAAACAGAAGGAAAAAGAGACAATTTGAGCTGAGCGGAAAATCCACACCTCTCTTATCCATTTAGAGCATATGGATCGATTTAATTTATAAGAATCGAATGCTTTGTTTTTATGTTATTTTGTGATAGAATGAAAAGAATTCTATATAGAATGGGTTGGGAATTATGCCTAGATCCCGTATAAATGGAAATTTCATTGATAAGACCTCCTCGATTGTAGCCAATATTTTATTGCAAATAATTCCGACAACCTCGGGGGAAAAAAGGGCGTTTACTTATTATAGAGATGGTGCGATTTGACTCTTTTTTTTTGTTTTTTTTTAGCCCTACCTACATCTCCGTTTTACGAGAAAGAGAGGGGGTTCGCATAGAGAGAACAAAATTCGTAAAGGAAGCTCACGCTTGGGGAAGGTGAGGTGAACTAACAATTCCTTCTGTCGTGTATCCTCGATTGATGTGGCCTCAGATGCTCCAATTGTAGATTTGAGTATTGAGCGAAAGGTTACACCTACAGGATAGGTTCTGTATTACAGGCCAATCTGACTCTACTAGTACCAATAGGCAGCATAGGGGAGAAAAGCACTACACCTCGAAATAGGAATCAACAAGAGAAAAACTTTGTTAGAAATTAGCCCTTTCCTGATCAATATCAGGGTTGGGAAGAATGGTTGGGATAACAAACAACCATCAGGTTTGTGCTTTGGATACCCTTATAACCATCAAAGGTCGTTGAAGTGGCTAATTCCTCTAAATAGGAGGCGTTGAGAACAAACAAATTCTTGGAGCTATCGCTTTCCTCTAGCATTAATAGAATTCATTGGTGTTAAGAAAACCTCTTGGGGGAAGGTTGGCTAGAGATTTCTTGGAAAAAAACCAGCCCCTTTCGGTCCATAATGAGATGGGACTAATTCTATTTTCATTCTATAGATTTTTCGCTTAGTACTATGTACAGAAGGGAGGAGCCGTATGAGATGAAAACCTCATGTACGGTTTTGGAACGGAGATTTTTTGAATAGAATGAACGACCGTAACGGATGTTGGCTCAATCCGAAGGAAATTATGCGGAAGCTTTGCAGAATTATTATGAAGCTACGCGACTAGAAATTGATCCCTATGATCGAAGTTATATACTATATAACATAGGCCTTATACACACAAGCAATGGAGAGCATACAAAGGCTTTGGAATATTATTTCCGGGCGCTAGAACGAAACCCCTTCTTACCGCAAGCTTTTAATAATATGGCCGTGATCTGTCATTACGTGCGACTATCTCCACTATAGAAAGAAGAAAAAAAAGATAGGATGAAATTTTCTAGTTTTTACTAGAAAAAAGGGCTTTCTACATAGGGATCGTCAAAACAACGATTTTGCCCTATCAGCTGTAGGAAGGAAGGACACTTCACGAGAATCAAAATAGGAAGAAAGTAGAGCCTATACTACTATTCTATGGATAAAGCTCAAATTGATAGAGAAAACACCGTAAAGATCAATTAGTGAGCGACTGGGTCGATACAACTAAAAAAAAACTGCTTCATTATACCATGATATGGGACTAAATTTAGGAATCTGCTTATGTAATAGAGCCGATCCACTAAGGGATTAAGCAGCGGTGTGGTATCAGATCCCAAAGATAGTAAGTTCTTTTTTCTTTCTTATGGCAAAAAGTCTTTTTCGAGGATTCTATAGAAATTTCATATATGAAAGAAACGAAACCGAGATAGTTACCTTTCAGAAAATTCGAACGAAGGATATAGGTCTATCCTATGCTTCACTGTTCTGAAGGTGGGAGAAAAGATCAAACTGATTATTGATCAAAATTAGGGTTTGAAACTTAGGTAATTAACTTCTTCTGCTTAGCTCAACAAGAAATTAAATCGATTTTTGAGAAATCGAATTCAGTTAAGATAAGGGAAATTCAGATAGCAATTTCTGAGCCGTATGAGGTAGGAAACTCTCAAGTACGGTTCTAGGGGAAGGAACTGCCTATTCCGACCGAGGAGAACAGGCCATTCTACAAGGTGATTCGGAAATTGCGGAAGCTTGGTTTGATCAAGCTGCTGAGTATTGGAAACAAGCTATAGCGCTTACTCCGGGAAATTATATTGAAGCACAGAACTGGTTGAAGATTACGAAGCGCTTTGAAGTTGAATAAGACCACTCCCCATTTTAATAAAAAGGGTGGTTTCGTTGTTGATCCATTAATCAAAAAATTTAGGTAGGAAGATCGAATCAAGAATTTCATTATATCCCTTTCTTCTACTTTGGAGTTTATATCATATTTCATAAGGATAAACAATAGGGATAGGCTCTAGAACAGAAGTAATAAAGCAAATAAAAGGCGGCAATCTAAATCTAAATATTCCTCTACCTAATATATCAGGACGGTCTTATTTATAATTCTAATGAGTTATCTTGGAATTTGGAATCGAATAAAAAAATCTATATTATGCTCACTCAAGGAAAGTAGATATAGATAGGGGCTTATATCCTAAAAAAAAAATACACTAGCTTCTTAAATTAAAACGTAAAAAATAAAAAGATTTTTTGTTACGTCGGGAAATAATTTTCCCAGATAACAATGTCCTTTAGGCACCTAATCCTTATGTCATAATAGACGCGAACGCTTGCCTCGGATTGACTTCAATTTCAATATATAATTGCTCCCGTGAATAACTAAAAAAAAAAAAAAAATAGAAGGACGGTAGATAGTAAAGAAAAGGACTAATCATAATATCTATCTTTCAAAGATTCAATAAAAAGACAGTTGGCGGGTCTCTTTGTATGTCTTGTCCGGAAAGAGGAGGACTTAATGATTATTCGTTCGCCGGAACCAGAAGTAAAAATTGTTGTGGACCGGGATCCTGTAAAAACATCTTTTGAGGAATGGGCCAGACCCGGGCATTTCTCAAGAACAATAGCTAAGGGCCCCGATACTACCACTTGGATCTGGAACCTACATGCTGATGCTCACGATTTCGATAGTCATACCGGTGATTTGGAGGAAATCTCCCGAAAAGTCTTTAGTGCTCATTTCGGTCAACTCTCCATTATCTTTCTTTGGTTGAGTGGCATGTACTTCCACGGTGCCCGTTTTTCCAATTATGAAGCATGGCTAAGCGATCCTACTCACATTGGACCCAGTGCTCAGGTAGTTTGGCCAATAGTAGGGCAAGAAATTTTGAATGGTGATGTAGGCGGGGGTTTCCGAGGAATCCAAATAACCTCTGGGTTTTTTCAGATTTGGCGAGCATCTGGAATAACTAGTGAATTGCAACTCTATTGTACTGCAATCGGTGCATTGATTTTTGCATCGTTAATGCTTTTTGCTGGTTGGTTCCATTATCACAAAGCCGCTCCCAAATTGGCCTGGTTCCAAGATGTAGAATCCATGTTGAATCACCACTTAGCGGGGTTATTAGGACTTGGTTCTCTTTCTTGGGCGGGACACCAAATCCATGTATCTTTACCGATTAACCAATTTCTCGACGCTGGAGTTGATCCTAAAGAGATACCACTTCCTCATGAATTTATCTTGAATCGCGACCTTTTGGCTCAACTTTATCCTAGTTTTGCCGAAGGAGCAACCCCTTTTTTCACCTTGAATTGGTCCAAATACGCAGAATTTCTTAGTTTTCGCGGCGGACTAGATCCAATAACCGGTGGTCTATGGTTGAGCGATATTGCGCACCATCATTTAGCTATTGCTATTCTTTTCCTGATCGCAGGTCATATGTATAGGACCAACTGGGGTATTGGTCATGGACTTAAAGATATTTTGGAGGCTCATAAGGGCCCATTTACAGGACAGGGCCATAAGGGTCTCTATGAAATCCTAACAACGTCATGGCATGCTCAATTATCTCTTAACCTAGCTATGCTAGGCTCTACAACTATCGTTGTAGCTCATCATATGTACTCTATGCCCCCCTATCCATACCTAGCTACTGATTATGGTACACAACTTTCCTTGTTCACACACCACATGTGGATTGGCGGATTTCTAATAGTCGGTGCTGCTGCACATGCAGCCATTTTTATGGTAAGAGACTATGACCCAACTACTCGATACAACGATCTATTAGATCGCGTCCTTAGACACCGCGATGCAATCATATCCCACCTTAACTGGGTATGTATATTTCTAGGTTTTCACAGTTTTGGCTTGTACATTCATAATGATACCATGAGTGCTTTAGGCCGTCCCCAAGATATGTTTTCGGATACCGCCATACAATTACAACCCGTCTTTGCTCAATGGGTACAAAATATCCATGCCGGCGCGCCTGGCGTAACAGCTCCTGGTGCAACAACAAGTACCAGTTTAACGTGGGGGGGTGGCGAGTTAGTAGCCGTAGGCGGCAAAGTCGCTTTGTTACCTATTCCATTAGGAACCGCGGATTTTTTAGTCCATCACATTCACGCATTTACCATCCATGTGACTGTATTAATACTTTTGAAAGGTGTTTTATTTGCTCGCAGTTCCCGTCTGATACCTGATAAAGCAAATCTTGGTTTTCGC